GTGTGAAATACTGTAATATTATAAATATGTACATTTTAGGTCGGAACGCGCTGCTCGAGGGGTGCGTATCTTTTTAGAGCTTGGTAAGAGCGTTGGTTATCTCCCGGGTGGGGGGGGGGGGGGGGGGTCCAGTGAAACAAATAATCGTTTTAAGCCCGATTAAATAGAGGTATTAACACGTTAACTATTCATGGTTGAAGGTTGCAGCACTTCTGGGGAAGCAATATGTGCGATGGTCGTAGTAAATAAATCTAGGTCTGTATGTCCCCGGTATAACTTATTGTCATTGTTTCCAGCCTAATCTTTATATCATAAACTGTCAGTCCTTCAATATCACTTTGATACACTCGTGTACTCCTCCCATTTCATCAAATCTCTTACACTGTGAAATGCCAGATGAAAAGAAAGAGAAAAAGACAAAAACCATTAGCCCCTGTGGAGAGAATGCCCGGCATGGTGGCTGCTTCCGGAGATATATTTACAACATTAACTTATGCAAGTAATGAGAAGTATTGTGGAATTCAAGCTTTGAATTATGACCCTGAAATAGGAACCAGATGTCGATAGTGTCCAATCTTAAGAACCCCCACGTTGACCTGTCCTTGATCTCAATAACCGTTGGTACACTCGTTGAATGTCGTTTTAGCGAGTCTTCATTATAGGAGCATCATGTTTGAGCTTAATTATGTTACCAAATTCCAACATCCATTACCAGTCAGTGCGACTTCATTTAATAAATGTTTGCCTACTTACTCATGTATCTAGGACCCAAATACATCATGGACCAGTCCATGTCAGTTTAAATAGCCATAAGTAGTGGGCTGTTTAATTTTAACATCAAATATTTTGACAAAGCCAAGTATGGGCTGTAAATACATAATATTTTGTTTTGTCCAAAAATATGGACGTCATACATGCTATGTATGTTAGAGTACCATATACTTGGTATAGTTCCTTACTTCACTGTCCGAGGGTTACCAGGATATGGCACTTTAACATCTGTTAAGATGTAAATAATGCTATTTTTCATCAAGGAATAGTTTAATTAAGAACACTAGCTTTGGGAGTTAGCGGTCGGGGTTCGAATCCCCTTTCTTTGAGCAGTAGGGGGGACTTTAACCCCCGGCGTCCGGTTTACAAGACCGGCGCTCTGAAGCTGAGCTACTAGTGCACGATCATTTGAGGACTTTATTCTCTAATCAACCAGTTAATGGCATGAAAACCAAGAACAGGAGGAAGTAGAGGAAAGAGGCGATTTGTCCAATGATGATGTAGGGGTCTTCAACAGGTATACCCCCGATTCAAGTAAGGATAGCAACGTTTGCGATCAGTGCTCAGAATAAAAATTGAGTCATGGGCCGGAATGTCAAGCCTCGTTGTTTTGAGGTGTGAATGAATGGAACTGTTAATAATACGAGAATTGATGCCAGTAAAGCCAGTACACCTCCCAGTTTGTTAGGAATCGACCGTAGAATTGCGTATGCAAATAAGAAGTATCACTCAGGCTTAATGTGTGGGGGAGTTACAAGGGGGTTGGCTGGGGTGAAGTTGTCTGGGTCTCCTAACAGGTTGGGAGAGAAGAGTGCTAGAGAGGTGAGTGCAATTAGAAGGGCCGCAAATCCTAGAAGGTCTTTGTAGGAGAAATAAGGGTGAAATGGAATTTTGTCTGCGTCTGAGTTTAAGCCGAGGGGGTTATTTGCGCCGTGTTCGTGCAGGAATAGTAAGTGGACGAGGCTTGCGGCTGCAATAATGAAGGGCAGGAGGAAGTGGAATGCGAAGAAGCGGGTAAGGGTTGCATTGTCTACTGAAAAGCCCCCTCAAATTCATTGAACAAGGGTGTTGCCCACGTAGGGCACTGCGGATAGAAGGTTGGTAATAACAGTGGCCCCTCAAAATGATATTTGGCCTCAGGGCAGGACGTAGCCAACGAAAGCAGTTATTATTACTAAAAGTAAAAGGACTACTCCGATGTTTCATGCTTCTTTATTAAGGTAGGAGCCATAATATAGCCCTCGACCAATGTGAAAGTAGATGCAGATGAAGAAGAAGGATGCGCCGTTGGCGTGGAGGTTTCGGATTAGCCATCCATAATTTACGTCCCGGCAGATGTGGGCAACGGATGAGAAGGCTGTAGCGATGTCCGAAGTATAGTGCATGGCTAGGAATAGTCCTGTGACGATTTGGGATACTAGGCAGAGGCCTAGTAGGGAGCCAAAGTTCCATCATGCTGAAATATTGGAGGGAGCTGGAAGATCGACTAATGCGTCGTTGGCGATTTTTAGTAAAGGGTGGGTTTTGCGTAAGCTTGCCATTAGGGTTCTTGTAGTTAAATAATAACGGTGGTTTTTCAAGCCATTAATCCTGGTTAAAGTCCTGGCAGGAATTATGACGTATATAATATTTTTATTCTCATTAGGTTTAGTGTTGGGTCTTGTTGCAGTAGCTTCCAACCCCTCTCCTTATTTTGCTGCTCTAGGGTTGGTAGTGGTAGCAGGGTTTGGGTGTGGAATTTTAGCGGGGCATGGGGGTTCTTTCTTGTCTTTGATTCTGTTTTTGATTTATTTAGGGGGAATGCTAGTTGTGTTCGCTTATTCGGCAGCGCTTGCTGCCGAGCCTTATCCTGAGACTTGGGGAAGTGGGGCTGTTGCTGTATATATATTTATATACGCTGTGGGAGTAGCTTTGGTTACTTGCTTCTTTTACGAAGGTTGGTATGAGTTCTCTTGAGTATCAGCGGAGGAGTTTTGTGAATTTTCTGTACTTCGGGGAGATATCGGAGGTGTTGCATTAATGTATTCGTTAGGAGGCGGGTTGCTAGTTGTAGGTGCATGGGTACTACTTCTTACCTTATTTGTGGTGTTGGAATTAACTCGAGGGCTGAGTCGGGGGACTCTCCGGGCTGTCTAAAAGAAAAGTGCGAGGGTTGCGAGGGCTAAGGTTAAGAGGAATGTAATGAGGTAGGTCTTAATTATTCCTCGTTGGACATTGCTAACGGTTGAGATGAGCGGGGTGTTTAAGGAGGTTACAGCTTTAGGGCCAGTTTTTTCTAGCCAAGTTTGGTCGATTATTTGGGTGGCAATCGTTTGGCCTAGGTAAAGGTTTAGTTTAGGGAGGAAGCGATGGACGATTGCTGGGAAGAACCCTAGCATGTTGGAGAAGTGGTGATAGGCTAGTTGGGGGGTTGGTTTGAATTGTTTGCTTGTTAGGGATGCTAACTCGAGGGCTATAATTAGGCCTAAAATAGAGACAATTAGGGCGGCTAGCTTAAGTAAGGGGGGCATGGATATGATGGGTGTTTTTAGGGGCAGGGTGTTGGAAATAATTACGAAGCCGGCAACGATACTTCCGCCGACTAGTCGTTTTATGGGGTTGACTATTGCGGGGTCGTTTTCGTTAATAGGCGATAGGGGTTTAAATCGGGGGTGTCCCATTGACACAAAGAAGATTACACGTAGGCTGTAAACAGCCGTGAAGGAGGTAGCTAGAAGGGTAAGGACGAGGGCTCAGGCGTTAAGGTGTGATGTGTTTAGTGCTTCAATAATGGCGTCTTTTGAGAAGAAGCCGGCCAGGAAAGGGGTGCCCGTGAGGGCCAGGCTGCCGATAGTAAGGCAGGAAGAAGTGAAGGGCGTCAGGTGGTGCATTCCTCCTATTTTGCGGATATCTTGTTCGTCGTCAAGGCTGTGAATGATTGAGCCGGAGCATAGAAATAGTAATGCCTTGAAAAAGGCGTGGGTGGAGATGTGAATGAAGGCGAGTTGGGGCTGGTTTAATCCAACGGCAACTATTATTAGGCCGAGCTGGCTTGATGTAGAGAAAGCAACGATTTTTTTGATGTCATTTTGTGTGAGTGCGCAGGTGGCGGTGAATAACGTAGTTAGTGCTCCCAGGCATAGACAAGTTGTTAGGGCTGTTTGGTTGTCTTGTAGGAGGGGGCTCATTCGAATGAGTAAGAAGATGCCGGCTACGACTATAGTGCTAGAATGTAGTAGGGCAGAGACCGGTGTAGGGCCCTCCATGGCGGAGGGAAGTCAGGGGTGTAGGCCAAATTGAGCTGACTTCCCAGTGGCGGCAAGGATAAGACCAAGGAGGGGGAGGGTTAGGTCTAAGTCTTTAGCTGCTGCAAAGATTTGTTGCAGTTCTCAGGAGTTAAGGTTTATTGCAATTCATGCTATAGCAAAGAGTAGGCCAATATCCCCCACTCGATTGTACAAGACTGCTTGAAGGGCAGCGGTGTTTGCATCTGCCCGCCCATACCATCAGCCGATGAGGAGGAAGGATATGATGCCTACTCCCTCTCAGCCAATGAAAATTTGGAATAGGTTATTTGCTGTGACTAAGATGATTATAGCAATGAGGAAGACAAGTAGGTATTTAAAGAATCGGTTTATGAAGGGGTCTGAGTGTATATACCAGGATGCGAATTCAAGGATAGCCCAGGTAACGTAGAGGGCAATTGGGGTAAATGTAATGGAGTAGTAGTCAAATTTAAAGCTAACATTGATATCAAAGGTTGTGGTGTTTATTCAGTTTCAGTTGGTGATAATTGTTTCTGCGCCTTCGTTTAGAAACAGGCAAAGAGGCAGGAGGCTAACAAAGAAGGCTGCTTTAACAGCCGTTTTAACTTGGGTCAGGGCTCAGTCGGCTTTTCGGGGGTTGGGGTTCAAGGTTGTTAGTACGGGGTACAGGAGAAGTGTAAAGATAAGAATTAGGCTTGATGTTATAGTAAGAGGTGTTAGGTGCATAGCTGCTACTTGGATTTGCACCAAGAGTTTTTGGTTCCTAAGACCAACGGATGAGCTGTTATCCTTTAGGAGCATTCGAGTGAGCCCTGGGGTCTAACCAAGGTAGCGAAGATTAGCAGTCTTCGTTGCTGCGAGCCTCTCTCGGTGGGTAAGAGGGTTTTAACCTCTGTCTTTAGAATCACAATCTAATATTTTTGTTAAAACTATACCTACAAGCGGCTCAACCTCAGATCAGTTCTGGTTTGAGGATTAGGAGAAGAAGGGGGAGGAGGTGGAGGGTAATAAGTAGGTGTTCTCGTGAGTGGGAGGGGTCTAAGGCAATAATATGTGCTGGTAGTGGGCCCCGCTGAGTTATCAGGAATATATAAAGAGAGTAGGCTGCTGTAATTAGGGTCCCAGCTCCTGTAAGAATGAAGGTCCATCAGGACCAGTTAAACAGGGATGTAAAAATTATTAGCTCTCCTATAAGATTAGGGAGGGGAGGAAGCGCTAGGTTGGCCAGGCTAGCAATAAATCATCAGGATGTCATTAGTGGGAGGGCTATTTGTAGGCCTCGGGCTAATAGTATAGTTCGGCTGTGGGTGCGCTCGTAGTTGGTGTTTGCAAGGCAAAAGAGGGCGGAGGAGGTTAAGCCGTGTGCAATCATGAGAATTAAGGCGCCTGTGAAGCCTCAGGCTGTTTGGATGAGGATTCCCCCGACTACTAAACCCATGTGGCTTACTGAAGAATAAGCGATGAGTGATTTGAGGTCAGTTTGGCGTAGGCAGATTGAGCCGGTTATAATTACGCCTCATAGTGCAAGGATAATGAACGGGTAACTTAGTTCTTTGGTAAGTGGTTCGAGGATAGTCAATATACGTATTATTCCGTAACCTCCTAATTTTAGTAGGACAGCGGCAAGTACTATGGAGCCTGCAACTGGGGCTTCGACGTGTGCTTTGGGGAGTCAGAGGTGGGCCCCGTAGAGAGGCATTTTGACTAAGAACGCTAGTAAGCAGCTGACTCATCAGATCTTATCTGCGTAAGTGGTAAGGTGTAAGGGGTTGGAGAGCTGTAGGGTTAGCAGAGATAGGGTACCTGTGGTGTTTTGAAGGAGGAGGAGGGCAATAAGGAGGGGGAGGGATGCTGCTAGGGTATAAAATAAAAAATAAAACCCTGCACCTAGCCGTTCTGTTTGGTTTCCTCATCGGGTGATGAGGACTAAGGTCGGGAGTAGTGTGGCTTCAAACATGACGTAGAATATAATGATTTCGGTTGCACCGAATGCTATAATTAAGAAGATTTGTAGCGCCGTTAAAAGGGTAATATACATTCGTTGACGGCCGACGGGCTCGGAGGCTAGATGGTTTTGGCTAGCAAGGATTATGAGGGGAAGAAGTCAGCAAGTGAGGACCAGAAGGGGGGTGGAAAGGGGGTCGGTTGCCAGGTATGAGTTAAGGCAAGATCACCCTGTCTCTGAAAGGTTTTTTAGTCAAGAAAAACTGGCTAGTGCGATGATTAGGCTGTGTGCAAGGGTTACGGGCCACAGGCGTTTAGCAGGGGCGAGTCAGATTGTCGGAACTAGCATTAGGGTGGGGATAAGGATTTTTAGCATTGTAAGAGGTTAAGGCTTTGTAGGCGGTCCGTGCCATGGGTACGAGCTGTTGCTACCAGAAGTGCCAGACCTGCACTTGCTTCGCAAGCTGAGAATGCTAGTAAAAGCATGGGTGAGGGTGAAAAAGCGGTTGCGTCCAGTTGTAGTGCTCATAGTGATATAGCAATAAACAGGGATAGTATCATTCCTTCTAAGCAGAGAAGTGCAGAAAGGAGATGGGTTCGATGGAAGGCTAGGCCTGCGAGTCCTAGAATAAATGCTGACGAAAAAGTGAAGTGAGCGGGAGTCATAAGGTAGTTATGGACTTTAACCAGAAGTTTTTGAGCCGAAATCAAATGTTTTTTTTAAACTAACTGCCTATTCGGCCCATTCTAGTCCGCCTTGGAGCCACTCATAGACTAGGCCCAGGGTTAGGAGGGCTAAGACGGCAGAGGCTCACAGAAAGGTAAGGAGGGGGGTTGTCAGTTGATCCCCTCAGGGGAGGGGTAGAAGGAGGGCAATCTCTAGATCAAATAAGAGGAATAGGATGGCCACGAGAAAGAATCGGAGGGAAAAGGGTAGGCGGGCTGTGCCTAGTGGGTCGAACCCGCATTCATAAGGGGATAGTTTTTCATGGTCGGGGGTCATTTGTGGGAGTCAAAAGGAGACGGTGGCTAGGATAACTGAGAGTGCGAGGGTAATAGAAATAATTGTTAAAACTAAGCTCATTGTCTTTCCTTGGGTTTTAACCAAGACCGAGTGATTGGAAGTCACCTGTACTGACGTTAATACTAGAAAGACTATGATCCTCATCAGTAAATGGAGATATATAGGAATAATCAGACGACGTCTACGAAGTGTCAATATCAGGCAGCTGCTTCGAATCCGAAGTGATGCTCAGATGTAAAATGGTACTGGACTTGACGCAGGAGGCAGACGGCTAGGAAAGTAGAGCCGATGATGACGTGTAAGCCGTGGAAGCCGGTAGCCACAAAAAATGTGGAGCCATAGACTCCGTCAGCAATTGTAAATGGGGCTTCGTAATACTCTACTGCTTGTAAAAAGGTAAAGTAGAACCCGAGGAGAATTGTTAGAGCGAGAGACTGGATTGCTTGACTTCGAAGCCCTTCTATGATGCTGTGATGTGCTCAGGTGACTGTCACGCCCGAGGCAAGGAGGACGGCTGTATTGAGGAGAGGAACTTCGAATGGGTCTAAGGTGGTGATGCCTGTAGGGGGTCAGCAGCCTCCTAGTTCAGGGGTGGGTGCAAGACTTGAGTGATAAAAAGCTCAGAAGAACCCTAAAAAGAAGAAGACCTCTGAGGTAATGAAGAGAATTATTCCGTATCGAAGGCCTTTTTGGACTGGAGGGGTGTGGTGTCCTTGGTATGTGCCTTCTCGAACGATATCTCGCCATCATTGGAGTATTGTGAGGAGGAGGAGAATAATCCCGAGGGTTATAAGGGTTGTGGTGTGGAAGTGAAATCAAACTGCAAGGCCTGAGGTCATTAACAGGGCGGCAACCGCGCCTGTTAAAGGTCAAGGGCTGGGGTCAACTATATGATACGCGTGTGCTTGATGGGCCATTAAACGTTTTCTTGTAAGTAAAGGCTTAAGAGTAGAACAAATACATAGGCCTGGATTATTGCTACGGCAATTTCTAGAAGCGTCAACATGAGTAGAAGAATTGCTGTTAGTATCGCTACCGTCGGCATTATTGGAAGGAGGACAAGGACGGCCATTGAGACTAACTGAATTAGAAGGTGGCCGGCTGTTAAGTTTGCTGTAAGTCGTACTCCTAGGGCAATAGGTCGGATAAACAGGCTAATTGTTTCGATAATGATGAGGACTGGGATTAGGGGTGTGGGGGTTCCTTCTGGAAGAAGGTGTCCTAGAGCTGCTGTTGGTTGGTTTCGTATTCCAATGACAACGGTGGCTAGTCAGAGGGGCACGGCAAGACCCAGGTTTAGGGACAGCTGCGTGGTGGGGGTGAAGGTATAGGGGAGAAGGCCCAGCATGTTAAGGGTAATAAGAAATACTATAAGAGAGGTGAGGAGGAGGGCTCATTTGTGCCCGCCGACATTTAGAGGCAAGAAGGTTTGCTGAGTAAATCGGGCGATGAACCAGCTTTGGAAAGTTAATATTCGGTTGTTTAATCAACGGGGGGTTGGTGTTGGAAAAAGGACTCAAGGGAGGACTAGGGAAATGGCTAGTAAGGGGATACCTATATGTCAGGGGCTTATAAATTGGTCAAAAAGGCTTAAAGTCATGGTCAGAGTCAGTTTTCTGGTTGGTCAAAGTGGGGGATTTGGGCGGTTTGTTCACTTGGGTAGGTGTGTCCTATAATTTTTATAGGGAGGAAATACAGAAATACTATTCAGGTAAATACTAGGATGGCAAATCAAGGGTTTGGGTTTAGCTGAGGCATTTCACTAAGGGTGGTTGGGGGTCACCAGTCTCTAGCTTAAAAGGCTAGCGCTTAATCCCTTTTTAGCTTCTTAGTGATAGGTCTTGTAGAGAGAGGGATAGTCAGTTTTCAAAGGCTTCTAGGAGGACGGCTTCTACTACAATAGGTATAAAGCTGTGGTTTGCCCCACAAATCTCGGAGCATTGCCCGTAGAAGACTCCGGGTCGTGATGTGATGAAGGCTGTCTGGTTTAGGCGGCCGGGGACTGCGTCTATTTTTACTCCTAGCGTAGGTACTGCTCAGGAGTGTAGTACGTCTTCAGCGGAAACTAGGACTCGGATGGGGGATTCAACTGGGACCACTATTCGGTGGTCTGTCTCTAGCAGTCGGAACTGACCGGGCATTAGGTCTTGTGTGGGGACTATGTAGGAGTCAAACCCAAGCTCTTCATAGTCGGTGTATTCATAGCTTCAATACCATTGATGTCCTATGGCTTTAACTGTCAGGTGGGGGTCGTTGACTTCATCTATAATATACAGAATGCGTAGGGAGGGGAGGGCAATTATAATAAGGATAACTGCGGGGAGGACAGTTCAGATAATTTCAATCTCTTGTGAGTCTAAGATGTATTTGTCATAAATTTTGGTAGTAACCATAGCCACAATAATGTAAAGTACGAATGCACTAATTAGGAATACGATTATTAGGGCGTGGTCATGGAAGTGGAGAAGCTCTTCTATTAGAGGTGAGGTTGCGTCTTGGAATCCTAGTTGTTGGGGATGTGCCATTATTGTATAAGACACGCGGGGCTCTAACCCACAATTCTGCCTTGACAAAGCAGTGTAATAGCTGTTTTACTAGCGTCTTATATGAAGAAAGTGGCAGAGCGGTTATGCGACTGGCTTGAAACCAGTCTATGGGGGTTCAATTCCTCCCTTTCTCGTCTAATTGTGTTGAACTTTAACAAATGCAGGCTCCTCAAATGTGTGGTAAGGGGGAGGGCAGCCGTGGAGTCATTCTACGTTGGTTGCCGTATGCTCTACTACTAGGACCTCTCGTTTAGAAGCGAATGCTTCTCAAACAATATACATAAACAGAGATACTGCTAATAGTGAGACTAGAGAGCCTATAGAGGAGACAGAGTTTCATAGTGTGTAGGCATCGGGGTAGTCCGAGTATCGTCGGGGCATACCAGCTAGGCCAAGGAAATGTTGGGGGAAGAAGGTTAAATTTACTCCTGCGAATATTACCCCAAAATGTACTTTTGTTCAGGTCTCGTGAAGTGTGTAGCCTGTAAACAGGGGGAATCAGTGAACGAGACCAGCGAGGATGGCAAATACGGCTCCTATTGATAGCACGTAGTGGAAGTGGGCAACTACATAGTATGTGTCATGAAGGACAATGTCTAAAGACGAGTTGGCTAAAATAATGCCAGTCAGACCTCCTACCGTAAAAAGGAAAATAAAGCCAAGGGCTCAGAGGAGAGGAGCTTCTCATTTAATATCAGCTCCGTGGAGGGTTGCTAATCAGCTGAAGACTTTAACGCCCGTGGGAATTGCGATGATCATCGTGGCAGATGTGAAGTAGGCACGTGTGTCAACATCCATTCCAACTGTAAACATATGGTGGGCTCATACAATAAATCCTAATAGGCCGATTGCTATTATGGCTCAGACTATCCCCATGTATCCGAAGGGTTCTTTTTTGCCGCTGTAGTAGGCGACAATGTGGGAGATTATTCCAAATCCTGGGAGGATGAGGATATACACTTCTGGGTGCCCAAAGAATCAGAATAAGTGTTGGTAAAGAATTGGGTCTCCTCCTCCTGCGGGGTCAAAGAAGGTGGTATTGAGGTTTCGGTCTGTGAGCAGCATCGTAATTCCCGCAGCAAGGACTGGGAGGGAGAGAAGTAGCAGGACTGCAGTAATTAGGACTGCTCAGACAAATAGGGGTGTTTGGTACTGAGAGATAGCGGGAGGTTTCATATTAATAATGGTAGTGATAAAGTTAATAGCTCCTAGAATTGAGGAGACCCCTGCCAAGTGGAGGGAGAAGATAGTTAAGTCTACAGATGCCCCTGCATGGGCTAAGTTACCGGCTAGAGGGGGGTATACTGTTCATCCAGTTCCGGCCCCGGCTTCTACGCCAGCGGAGGCTAGAAGGAGGAGAAGGGAGGGGGGTAGAAGTCAAAAGCTTATGTTGTTTATTCGGGGGAATGCTATGTCGGGGGCCCCAATCATGAGGGGAATTAATCAGTTTCCAAACCCTCCAATTATAGCTGGTATTACTATAAAGAAAATTATTACAAATGCATGGGCTGTAACGATAACATTATAGATTTGGTCATCCCCAAGAAGGCTGCCTGGTTGATTCAGTTCTGCTCGAATTAGCAGGCTTAAAGCTGTCCCCACTATTCCAGCTCAAGCACCAAATAATAAATAGAGGGTGCCGATGTCTTTGTGATTGGTCGAAAAAAGTCAACGTGTAGTTGCCACAGGTAAGATGGCCGAGTTTTAGGCGGTGGATTGTAGACCCATATACAGAGGTTTGAGTCCTCTTCTTACCAAGTCCCGAGGTGTATAGACATATCAGATTGCAAATCTGAAGAAGCAGGCTAGCGTCTGCCGGGGCTTTCCCCCGCCTTGAGTAAATTTTTCAGGCGGGGGAAAGGTAGATGGATGCCCGCTTGGCTTGGGCGCTTAGCTGTTAACTAAGATTTCGCAGGATCGAGGCCTGCCCGTCTAGTAAGGCTTTAGCTTAATTAAAGTGTCTGTTTTGCATGCAGGAGATGTGGGGTAATGTCCCGCAAGTCTTACAGCGATTGGAGGACTTTCACCTCCGCTGAGAGCTTTGAAGGCTCTTGGTCTGGATTGTCTAACCTAAATCACTGGGGGGCCTATTTGCACTAATAGGTTAGTAGCGCAAGTAGGGCAGGGGAAAGGGGTAGGAGGGTGACGGCTAACACGGTGCTGATGGAGATCGGTATCGTAAGTCGTGATGAGGTGAGTCGTCAGGGGGTTACGCCGGTCGTAATGTTAGGGGCGAGGGTGAGGGTTGTTGCGACGGAGAGTCGTACGTAGAAGAATGCGCTCAGAAGCGTGCCTATAATAGCCAGAGCAGCTGTAAGGGCCAAGCCTTGCTTGGTGAGCTCTTTTAAGATAAGTAGTTTTGCTAGGAAGCCGGTTAGTGGTGGGAGGCTGGCCAGAGAGAGGAGAAGGAAGGGTAACAGGGAGGTGAGAATAGGGTTTTTTGCTCCGAGGGCAAATAGTGCTTTTACCGAAGTAACGTTTTTAAGGGTAAAAAGAGTGAATGTGGCGTAAGTCACGATGATGTAGAGTAAAAGGGCGAGTAAGGCCAAGGAGCGAGAATATTGTAGTACCAGGACCATTCAGCCTAGATGGGCGATTGAGGAGTAGCCAAGTACTTTTCGTAGTTGGGTTTGGTTGAGCCCCCCTCAGCCGCCAACGAAAATTGAGGTGATGCCTAGGATAACAAGAAGGGGTGAGTTAGGGGTTTGGATTTGGGTGAGGATGGCGAAGGGGGCTAGTTTTTGTCAGGTTGCTAAGATAATGCCTGTGTTTAGTCCCAGGCCTTGGAGAACCTCGGGCTGTCAGGAGTGGAGCGGAGCTAGTCCAATTTTAAGGGCTAGCGCTAGTGTAATAAGAGTAAGGGGCAGGGGGTGGCTTGTCTGTTGAATGTCCCAGTGTCCGGAGATTCAGGCGTTGGTGGTGCTTGCAAATAGAAGCACAGCAGCTGCTGTTGCTTGAATAAGAAAGTATTTAGTGGCCGCTTCAACAGCTCGAGGGTGGTGGTGCTGAGCTATGAGGGGTAAAATAGCGAGGGTGCTGATTTCTAGGCCTATTCAGGCTAGGAGTCAGTGGGAGCTCACAAATGTGAGGGAGGTGCCAGTACCAAGTGCAAGAAGTAGAATGGTGAGCGTAATAACGGTCATTAGCAGAAGAGGGACTTTAACCAACATGTCCGGGGTATGGGCCCGAAAGCTTTAATTAGCTGATTCTACTAGGAAGTAGTGTAGCGGGAGCACTGGGAGTTTTGATCTCCCCAGGTAGGGTTCGAACCCCTTCTTTCTAAGGAGCTGGAGGGACTTTAACCCTCATGATTCACTCTATCAAAGTGGCCCTTTGTTTCAGGCACAGCTCCTGTTTACATTTGAGGGGGTAATCCCACAAATGCAATGGGCACTGATAGGTGCCAGATAACTAGGGCTAAGGTTAAGGGGAGGAAGTTTTTTCAAATAAGGTGTATAAGCTGGTCATACCGAAACCGGGGGTATGAGGCTCGCACCCATAGGAAGACGACTGAGAGAAGGGTTGCCTTAATTATAAGGCTAGTTGTTGTAAATAGGGGAATGGAGGGGAGATAGGTTGCTCCTAGGAAGAGGGTGGCAGATAGGGTATTTATAAGGAGGATATTAGAATATTCTGCTAAGAAGAATAATGCAAAGGGGCCTCCGGCATACTCTACGTTGAACCCTGAGACCAGTTCTGACTCGCCTTCTGTTAGGTCGAAGGGGGCTCGATTGGTCTCTGCTAGTGTTGAGATGTACCATATGGCTGCGAGGGGCCAGGCGGGTAAAATCAGCCATACGGCTTCTTGGGCGACGCTAAAAGTTTGTAGTGTAAAGCCTCCGGTAAAGATAATTGCGTTTAAAAGAATTAGGCCGAGGCTAACTTCATATGAGATGGTCTGGGCTACGGCCCGTAGGGCCCCAATAAGGGCGTATTTTGAATTTGAGGCTCAACCTGAGCCTAAAATAGAGTAGACTGCGAGGCTTGACAGGGCGAGGATAAACAGGACCCCTAAGTTGAGGTCAATTACTGGGTGTGGTATAGGTATGGGCGCTCATAAAGTGAGGGCTAGTGTAAGAGCTATGATGGGTGTGGCTAGGAATAGGAAGGGGGATGAAGTTAGGGGGCGGATAGGTTCTTTAATGAACAGTTTAATCCCATCGGCAATAGGCTGAAGGAGCCCGTAAGGGCCTACGATATTTGGGCCCTTCCGAAATTGTATGTACCCCAGTACTTTTCGTTCAAGTAAGGTGAGGAAGGCAACGGCCAAGAGAACGGGAACGATAAAGGCTAGTGGGTTGATGATGTGGGTGACTAGTGTCGAGATCATAGTAGAGGAGAGGATTTGAACCTCTGTGAAAAGAGCTTAAGTCTTTTGCAATTAAGCCATGCTCTGCCACCTCAACATGCCATTTTCTGGGGCAGGTTGGGGAGAGATACGCCCATTTATCTACTTGAGTTGGGATCAGCAGATGTGGGAGAAGCGTACTTTGAGCATGGGCTTCTTTCTTCCGGTCCTTTCGTACTAGGAAGGATCGTTTCATAGATAGAAACTGACCTGGATTACTCCGGTCTGAACTCAGATCACGTAGGACTTTAATCGTTGAACAAACGAACCCTTAATAGCGGCTGCACCATTAGGATGTCCTGATCCAACATCGAGGTCGTAAACCCCCTTGTCGATATGGGCTCTAAAAGGGGATTGCGCTGTTATCCCTGGGGTAACTTGGTCCGTTGATCGGCATTGCCGGATCTTGTTAGTCAGAGGTTCTGTTAGTTAGAGTGGGGACTCTTAGTTGTAGAAGCTGTGCTTCCATTCTACATGGGGGTTTTTCTTTTCCCCGCGGTCGCCCCAACCGAAGGCATTAGGGCAGGTTATAAGTTGTTTCAATCATTAGTCTGGGGTACTTAACATATTCTGCTTTGGTGCCTGAAGCTCCACAGGGTCTTCTCGTCTTATGTACATATCCCCGCTTCTGCACGGGGAGATCAATTTCATTGACTTGAAAGAAGAGACAGTTAAGCCCTCGTTGTGCCGTTCATACGGGTCTTCATTTAAAAGACAAGTGATTACGCTACCTTTGCACGGTCAAAATACCGCGGCCGTTAAACATATAGTCACAGGGCAGGCGAGACCTCTTATTTATTAATTTTGCAAGAGGCGATGTTTTTGGTAAACAGGCGAGGCTTGATATGTTTGCCGAGTTCCTTTTCTTTCTTTTGGTCTTTCCTTGGAAGCACACCAGTGTAGGGTTAACGGTTAAATTAATTGGATGGTTTTCCGGTCGTTTGGCTTGTTGTCCATTACCCTCTTTGTTTGGGGCCGTTAAGGTTCGGTGGGTTGTCCATTCCGATTTACACTTGTGCGGGGAGAGAGCCTAGGTGCCCTCTTATTACTCATATTAGCATGATCCCTTCCATGGTTATATGGAATGGCCTGGTAAGATTAGGGGGTTAAGATTGAGTTATCAGAATGGGGGGATAAAGTAATATGTCTGAGCTTTAACGCTTTCTGTGAGGATGGCTGCTTTTAGGCCCACCAAGACATTGCTCCTTATTTTTAATTTTGATCTCTACCCTCCTGGAAAAGTTGTGTCTTGTATTAAAGGGGCTGTACCCCCTTTGATTAACTCTCCTGGTTTCTTTTAGGTGTCTAAAGGTTAAGGTTAGATGTGAAGGGAGAAGCCGGGAGGCTGAACTCTTATCCAGTTCTCAGGCAACCAGCTATGACTAAGTTCGATAGGTCTGTCACCGCTACTCGAAGCTTTTCCCACTCTTTTGCTACAGAGACGGGTTCGCCCTATTACTAGGCTATCTTGGAGTAGCTCACTTAGTTTCGGGGGGGCAAACTAAAGTACTCTTTGCTTGGACTTTACTTGCTAATTCATGATGCAAAAGGTACGAGGTGGGGTCTCTGCTTTTTTAAGCTTAACTGGGTTGTTTCATTTCTCTTTCAGCTTTCCCTTGCGGTACTTTGTCTATGGCTCCGGGATTCCTTTTCTATCGCCTATACTAGGGGGGTAAAATGGTTTGTTAGTAGTTGATTAATTTGTTTGGGGGTATAAATAATGATTTGCTGTTTTTGGGTGTGTGGGCTAGCTTTCTAGCATCAGGGTAATCCGATTTGCACGGATGACTTCTCAGTGTAAGGGAGATGCTTTTCTGTCTTAGCTATACTCTGGTGTTTTTATTCCAAGTGCACCTTCCGGTACACTTACCATGTTACGACTTGCCTCCCTTTTGCAGTTGTAGGGTTTTAGTTATTTGAGAGCTTTAGCTTAGGGAGAGTGACGGGCGGTGTGTGCGCGCTTTAGAGCCGGTTTCAGCGGGACACTCTACTTCCTGCTTACTGCTAAATCCTCCTTCAGATATGCGTTTCAGCATATAATCCGTATTCCCTAGTACTAGGGAATGTAGCCCATTTCTTCCCCCTCCATACGCTACACCTCGACCTGACGTTTGGGGCTATGCCGATTGTGCTTACTGTTTGACCTTCATAGGGTAAACTGACGACGGTGGTATATAGGCGGAGAGAACAAGGAGGGGTGAGGTTGAACGGGGATTATCGGTTCTAGAACAGGCTCCTCTAGGTGGGTTTAAAGCACCGCCAAGTCCTTTGGGTTTTAAGCTGATGCTCGTAGTTCCCGGGCGGACAGTGGGGTATGTGAACTGTCTATGTTTAGGGCTAGGCATAGTGGGGTATCTAATCCCAGTTTGTATCCTAGCTTTCGTGGGTTCAGATATTATAAAGCTACTTTCGTGATTGAACTTCCTACCTTCAGTAAACGTATAACAGTAGGGAAGGCGTTCGGCTTTAGTATAAAAGTTATCTTAACCACGCTTTACGCCGGTGTCTAACAACTTGGGCCTCTCGTATAACCGCGGTGGCTGGCACGAGTTTTACCGGCCCTCTTAGCTTTGACTAAGTCAAGTTTTCACTTATGGCTTAATGTTTATCACTGCTGAATTCCCTTGGGGGTGTGGCTGAGCAAGGCGTCGTGGGCTGTAGAAGAGGTGTGCCTGATACCAGCTCCTCGTTCCCAAGCAGGGAACTGTGGGGCATTCTCACGGGAGTGCGGATACTTGCATGTGTAAGTTTAGCTAGAGTTGTTGGAAAGGCCAGGACCAAACCTTTGTGCCCGCGGGGCTTTCTAGGGCCCATCTTAACATCTTCAGTGTCATGCTTTAATTAAGCTACGCTAGC